AATTAGAATTTCTAATCCTAAAATAATAAATAAACAGAGAGCTCTTGTTCTTATTCGAAACGCCTCGTGATCTTTAACCAATTCTGCGCTTCAATATAATTACCAGGAGTAAGCGCTATAGCCTGTTTCCAATACTCAGCGGCTTGATCGAACCAAGCCTCCGCTATTTCTGAATCCCCCTGTCGAATGGCCTGTTCTCCCCGGTCGAAATAGGCGGTTCAATTCCTTTCCTTAGAACCGTACTTGAGAGTTTCCTACCTCATACGGCTCGGCAGTCAATTCTTTTGGTGTCCCATTTTTTTACCCTACCATATATCCAAGTGAATAAGATGAATAAGATTTCTCATAGATCTATCGATTTGTCTCGGGTTAACCAAAAGGGGTTAATTCCATAAGTTTCAAACTTGAATTTTGATTAAATTAATAAGAAGTTTTATCTTTTCTCCCACCTTTCAGAAAAATAAAGCATAGGCGTTTCGGGACTATCGTCCGTTAGATTTTTCTGAAAGGTAACTATCTCGTTTTCATATCATATAGAAATTTATATAGAATCCTTGAAAAAGACTTCTTCCTCATAAAAAAGACTTACTGTCTTTGGGATCTGATGCTACACCGCTGCTCAATAACTTAGGGGGTCGGCTCTATTACATAAGTTGATTCCTAATTTTTATCTCATATCATGACATAAATAAGCAGTTCTTGTTTATTGTATCGGCCCAAAACCTCGCTAATTGATCTTTACGGCGCTTCCTCTATCAATTAGATCTTTATCCATAGAATAAAGTATCTAGGCATATATTTCTTCATATTTCGACTTCTATGAAGTTTCTTTTTTTGTTACAGCTGATAAAAATCGTTTTTTGGACGATGCAATATGTAGAAAGCCTATTTTTTTTTTTTCTAGTATTTTCTTTACTAGCGTATCTAGTATTTTCTTTACTAGCGTATTTAAGCGTATTTATTTACTAGTGTATTTGCTCTTTCTTTCCTTTTATTATTTCTATAGTGGAGATAGTCGCACGTAATGACAGATCACAGCCATATTATTAAAAGCTTGGGGTAAGAACGGGTTTCGTTCTAGTGCTCGAAAATAATATTCTAAAGCTTTTGTATGTTCTCCGTTACTTGTGTGGATAAGGCCTATGTTATAGAGTATATAACTTCGATCATAGGGATCAATTTCTAGTCGCATAGCTTCATAATAATTCTGTAAGGCCTCCGCATAATTTCCTTCGGATTGAGCCGACATCCGTTACGGTCGTCATTCGATTCAAAGAATTCTCCGTTCCAAAACCGTACATGAGATTTTCACCTCATACGGCTCCTCCTTTATGTGCATAATGAGAATAATCCGTGGAATTAAAAAAAGGTCGAAAGATTGTCATTATGAACTGAGCAGGGCTAATGTTTTTACAAGAAATCTCTAGCCAACCCTCTTGCAAAAGATCTTTTCTTACCATCAAGCGTGTTCGTATTAGATAAAAAAGTAAACTTCAACAATTTCTTTGTTCTCAACGCTCCTTAATTTCCAGGAATTAGTCACTTCAACAATCTTCGATGGTTATATGGGTATCCAAAGTACGAACAAGATGGATGTTTGTTGTCCCAACCATTTCTCTTAGTTCCGATCCCGATAAAGAAAGGGAATCATTAATAACAAAGTTTTCGTGTTGTTGATTCCTAGGTGTAGTGCTTCTTCCTCTATGCCGCCTATTGGTACTAGTGTAGTAGGGTTGACCTACAATACAGACCCATACCATAGGTGTAACCTTTCGCTCAATACTCGAATCAACAATTGAAGCATCTGAGGTTGCATTAATCGGGGATACACGACAGAAGGAATTGCTTTATTTATAAACTTCACCTTCAACAAGCGTAGATTTCTTTTTTGTTTTCAATGGTCTTTTTTTCTATTCTGAATAATATGTCTTTTTCCTAAGACTGAGAGCGGTAAAGTAAATAAAAAAGTAAATAAAGTAAAAAAAATATATATATTAATATATATAATAATAATCAAATCGCACCATCTCTGTAATAAGTAAATGCCTCTTTTTCTCCTGAAGTTGTCGGAATTATTCGTAATAAGATATTGGCTACAATTGAAAAGGTCTTATCAATAAAATTTCCATTTATCTGCGATCTAGGCATAGGTAGCAATCCATTCTATAACTCTTTTCATTACCCCTGGTGAGAAAATAAAATGATCTCACAAACAAAGGAAGTGTACAGTACGAAATAACATAAAAGCAGACCCATTCCATAAAAAAGAATTATTTGAGCCGGGAGGCTAAAGAAAAAGTGATAAAAAAAGTGATGAAAAGTTTTCTATTTTTATAGCTGGTTTTCTAGTTAGAATTGATATTGTTCGTACCTATAGAACAATCTAATATGAATAACTCGCTATTCGCTCGGGTTATCGGCCATAATAATTATGTAGGAGAGATGGCCGAGTGGTTCAAGGCGTAGCATTGGAACTGCTATGTAGACTTTTGTTTACCGA